CTATGAAAAAATAATCTTTTTTTCTATGGAGGCCACCATGGGGAAGCCAAAAATAAACATAGCGAAGTAGACAACTGAGGCTATTTGCCCTAGAAGTACATAGGGATACTCCACTGGTTGTCTTCCTATTCATGTTAATATTAAGAAAGTTGCGACTAATGTTCAGAAAGCTGCTTGTGATAAGGGCCGGAAAGAGTTAGACTCTTTCTTTGAGGTATTTAGAATTGGCATTAAGAACAAAACCAATATAGCGGCTACTAGTGCTATTACTCCTCCTAACTTTTTAGGGATTGATCGAAGTATCGCATAAGCAAACAAGAAGTACCATTCTGGTTGTATGTGGGGAGGGGTAACTAGAGGGTTAGCCGGAATAAATTTTTCGGGGTCTTTTAGTGCACCAGGAAACAAAAGTGCAAGAGAGAATAGTGCTGATATTAGAAGTATGAATCCTACTGTATCCTTTGTTGTATAGTAAGTATGAAATGGGGCCTTGTCGTAGTTTCTTTGAAGTCCAGTGGGATTTTTGGCTCCTCTATTGTGTAGAAATAATAGGTGAATAAGAGCTAGTGCGGCTATTATAAAGGGGAAAAGAAAGTGAAAAGCAAAAAACCGTGTTAGGGTTGCTTTGTCGACTGAAAATCCTCCCCACAATCATTGCACTATTGTAGTACCTATGTATGGGACGGCAGATACTAGGTTAGTTATTACTGTTGCTGCTCAAAAAGACATTTGTCCCCATACTAGCACATAACCCATGAAGGCAGTTAGGATTGTTATCAGAAATATTACTATACCCACTTTTCAGGTTTCTACCTTTTTGTAGGATCCGTAGTATAGTCCTCGCCCTATGTGGCAATACATGCATATGAAAAAGAGTGAGGCTCCTTTGGCGTGGACTTTTCGCAATAGTCATCCGTATTTAACGTCTCGACAGATATGTCTAACAGACGAAAAGGCTAGTGTTATGTCTGCTGTATAGTGCATAGCTAGAAATATACCGGTCAATATTTGTACTACAAGGCATAACCCGAGAAGGGAGCCAAATTTTCATCACATTGAAAGGTTGGAGGGTAGTGGAAGATCAACAAATGTACTTTTTAGAATTCGAAAGATAGGGTGTTCCTTTCGTATTGGAGCTGTCATAATTTTTATTTATATATAAGTAATGGTTATTTATCTTACTCTTGTAATGATGCTTTTTGGCAGAACGTTAGTTTTTTATAGATTTTCTCCTTATTTTTCAGCATTGGGTTTGGTGATTGTCTCCGTTTCCGGGTGTGTTATACTCTCTTTGATGGGAGGTTCCTTTATTTCATTAGTTCTTCTTTTAGTTTATATGGGAGGAATGCTGGTTGTTTTTGCTTATTCTAGTGCCATATCTGCTGAGCGTTTTCCCACAGTTAAAAATTTGGGCGAAGTGGGAGGACTTTCTATTCTTCTGTCTTCTTGGGTGTTTTTGTCTTTTGATAATTTTCAAAATCTCGGCAATGTCTACTTTTGCTTAATTTCAGGTGAGAGTCTTCTAGGAAGAAGCACATTTTACAAAAGCGGTGGGGTTCTGGTTATCTTAGGAGTTTTTGTGTTGCTTGTGGCCTTAGTTGGAGCTTTGATAATTTCTCGAGGGGTGGAAAAAACTATAATTCGTGCTATTTAGTTATGATAAGAGCATAAAAGATAAAGTGAGGAGAATAATTATTGTTATTATTGATGAAGTTATATAACGCTTTATCAGTCCTGTTTGACCTGATTGGTTGGTCTTGGTTGCGTAGGAAGAGGAAGAAGCTACTCCCTTTGGCCCAATGTCTTCCTGTCATCCTCGATCTAAAGTTCGAGTGGCAAAGAAGAGGGAAAATAAAAAAGAAGTATAAATAAAGAATGAGTGAACTATGTCAACATAAAATCATTGCATTGTTGATGTTTGTATAGTTACTCTATTAGATCTTGAGGAAGTTAGAAACTTTAGTAGTACTAGTAAAATGGTGGTACCCATAATAGTTACTAGTAGAGGAAGTCTCTTGTCAAATGATTTTACTTTGAAGGACGGAGCTTTTATAACAAATACTGAAAAGAATCAACCGGCTATTATTGTTCCAGCTGATAGTCGTAATAGTGCGTTTGTTAATTTGTGGTTTTCTTCTCCTATAGGTGATAGGGCAGGTATTGAAGGGCTATCTATAAAGCAAAAGAATACTATTCGAAATCTATATACTGCAGTGAGAAGAGTTGCAACAATCCCTAAGGAGAGGCCAAGTGTTTTTATTAGTCTTGCACTTGTTGCTTCAAGTATTAAGTCCTTTGAGTAGAATCCCGCTAAAAAGGGTGTTCCCATTAGTGCTAATCTCCCTAATGCTAAACAAGCAGAGGTTACCGGCAATAAATTCCTAAGCCCTCTCATCTTTCGTAGATCTTGTTCATCTCTTAGACTGTGAATTATTCTGCCTGAACATAAAAACAACATTGCCTTAAAAAAGGCATGAGTACATATATGAAAAAAGGCTAATATGGGTTGTCCGATTCCTATTGCAACTACCATTAAACCAAGTTGTCTTGTTGTCGAGTAAGCTATAATCTTCTTTATGTCATGCTGTGCTATTGCTGTTGATGCTGCAAATATAGCTGTAAGTGCTCCAATAATAAGCACTATGTATTGTGCAGGGGGAAAAGCTGAGAATATGTCTCTTGATCGTATTAAAAGGAAAACTCCTGCAACTACCATTGTTGATCTGTGTAGTAGGGCTGAAACTGGAGTGGGACCTTCCATCGCGGCGGGCAATCATGGGTGTAATCCAAATTGGGCTGACTTACCCGCTGCGGCTAATATTAGACCAAATAATAAGAAAGGTAAGAAGGAGTGTTGTTCTTTTTTTAATGAAATTATTTCCGTAAGTTTTCATGATTTGCAAAAGAACGCAGAAATAGCCATGAAGGTAATTAGTCCTATGTCTCCAATTCGTTTGTAAACTACGGCTTCTAATGCTGACCTACCTGCATCTTTTCGAGTTGTCCATCATCTTATTAACAAAAAAGATAAGAATCCCACTCCTTCTCAGCCTAGAAACAGTAAGAATAGGCTTTTTGCGCACGTTAGTATTAGCATTTTAAGTAAAAATATAGTAAGCAATCGAAAAAAAGCAGTTCTTTTGGGGTCTTCTCTCATGTAGTAATAAGAAAACTCCATTATAGACCAAGTGACTATTAATGCAACTGTAAGAAATAGGGTGAAAAACTGGTCGTAAAGGACTTTTAGGGAAATTCTTATTGGCATATTCCTTAATCAGAGAGAAATATTAATTTTTATTGCCCTAAATCTTTTTCTGGTTGTTATCATAAGAGAAATAGTCGATAATAAAGCTAACAGGGCCAATGTTTTTATGGCAAATGGTCCTCTTTTTTTGCTGGAAATATTAAGTCCATTATTTACAACACTTCTTGTCGGCCCTAATTTTGAGTTTGTGTCTTCTAAGTTTGTTGAGGAGCAATAAGACTTTGAAAAAAAGAATATTCTAAGAACTAGAACAGACATTATTGCTAGTTTTAGGGTTGATGTTATTAATGAAGGTTTAATAATCATCGATAGTTCAACGGAGTCGAACCGCAGATCTTTGGACTTAGCAGGACCAAGATAATCCTATAACTTTCGGACTTAAGGCCAGATTCTAACTGGCTTCTTCAGTGCCACAGTCTGATATTTTTGTTAAACTACTTTAGTCATAGTATTAGTGCGGATAGAGGGTTTACTATAATTAGTATGAGGGGAACTATATGGAGGAAAGCAAGGAGATGTTCTCGGGAAAATTTTGTTTTTATTTTCTTAATGGCTAGATCTGAGGCACCCTGTTGTGAAAGCTGGAAAATCATCAAGGAATAAATTGCACCAAATACTGTTGCAACTCCCACTATAGGAAATAATCATATTGATCAGGAAATAAGGGTAGATAGTATCAGTATTTCTCCTATTAAATTAGGGGAAGGAGGGAGTCCTAATTTAGCGGCACACATAACTAACCACCATAGTGTGGTAAGGGGAAGAAGTATCTTTAGCCCTCGTACTATAGCTAGGGTCCGTGTTCCTCTTCGTTCGTAGACTGTTTTTGCTAGAGAAAATAAGGCGGAGGAGACTAATCCATGTGCAATCATTAACATTAGTGCCCCTTTTATTCCTCATGAAGTTATTGTAAATATACCAGCTGCTACAATTCTCATGTGGCCGACGGATGAGTAGGCAATTAGTGCCTTTAAGTCTGTTTGTCGTATACATACCATACTAGTTACAAGGGCTCCTCATGAGCAGAATACAACCAAAGGCAGAGATAAAAAATTTAGTGAGGTTGTAACGAATAGGGATATTAGCCGTATTAATCCATATCCTCCTAACTTTAATAGTATAGCAGCAAGAATCATAGAGCCTGCAACAGGTGCTTCAACATGTGCCTTCGGCAATCATAGGTGAAAGCCATAAACAGGCATCTTTATTAGGAAGGCTATAATGGAAAGAGTCCACCATATTTTTAAGGATTTTATTCTTTTTCATCTTCTTCATATTAATTCTTTTTGTGGAATAGATAAAGAGGACCTTGTAATATATAAGGCAATAATTCTTATTAGGAGCGGTAAAGATCCAAATAAAGTGTAAAATATAAAGTAGATTCCTGCTTGAAATCGTTCCATTTGTGCTCCTCATCGGGTGATTAGTATAAGTGTAGGTATAAGAGTAGTTTCAAAGGCCACGTAAAACAGTAGAAGCTCTAAAGATCTAAATGTTATAATTAGAGCTCCCGTAATTATGATAATGGTTATCAAAAATATCCGTTGACTTCTTATGGTTGTTTTATTGAGGTGTCCCTTTCTGGCTAGTAGAGAAATTGGGGCTAGTCAACATCTTAGTATTATTAAAGGAGTTGATAGGGAGTCTGCTGCAAGGTTAATAGATAAGCTGTGCCAGGATGTTTTTACCTGGCTTGGAAGAATAAAAAGTGATAAAAGAGCTAAACCTGCTGTCTGGGCTATAACTTTTGGTCATAGCTTTTTCTGGGGGATAACAGCAGTTGTAGTGGCTATTCCTGCTGCAATAATTACGAGTGTTATCATTATTATAAAATTTACTCTGCTCACTCTAGTCCGCCTTTTATTCATTCAAATACTAAACCTAGGGTTAGTATAATCATGAATAATGAGGTAATGGGAAGCAGGGCAGAGGGATGAGAGATTGTTTTTGCAGCTGGAAGGGGAAATAGTAGTGCTATTTCCAAATCAAATAATAAGAATAGTATTGCTACTAAGAAAAATCGGAATGAAAAAGGAAGTCGAGCAGATTTTAATGGGTCAAATCCGCATTCGTAGGGGGAATTCTTCTCTTCGTCCACTGTCCGGGAGGGTAGTACATGTGCTGCAATCGCTAATACTGAAGCTACTAATATGGTTATCAGAAATAAAAATATAATATTTGTCATTATTTATATATGATACGGGGAAATGGCAGATAGTAATGCGTGCGGCTTGAAACCGTTTGATAAGGGTTTAATTCCCTTTTTCTCTTTAGGATCCTCATCAGTAGATGCATACATAAAGGAATAATCAGACAACATCTACAAAGTGCCAGTATCAAGCGGCGGCTTCGAAACCAAAGTGGTGATGAGTTGAAAAATGGTGGCTTGATAATCGAAGAAGACAGACTAGTAAAAAAGTGGTCCCTATAATTACATGAAGTCCATGGAATCCTGTTGCAACAAAGAAGGTGGAACCATATACTCTATCGGCTATAGTAAATGGGGAGTCTATATATTCCCACGCTTGTAAGACGGTGAAGTAAAGTCCAAGGGCAACAGTTAAAAATAATGCTTGTATGGACTCTGTTCGGTTACCGGCAAGAATACTGTGGTGTGATCATGTTATAGTTACTCCAGAAGATAATAACACAGCTGTGTTTAACAAAGGAACAAGGAAAGGGTTTAGTGGGGTAATTCCAGTTGGTGGTCAAGTAACTCCTATCTCTACGGAGGGTGCTAGTCTTCTATGAAAGAATGCCCAAAAAAAGGCAAAGAAGAAACATACCTCAGAAGTTATAAATAAAATCATTCCATATCGGAGACCATTTTCAACTATAGCTGTGTGGCTTCCTTGGAAGGTAGCTTCTCGTACTATATCTCGTCATCATTTTACCATAGTGGTAGCGAGTAGTACAAATCCAATAGCAAGTAAAAGAAGTCTTTTTTTGTGAAACCATAAAACAAGTCCTGAGGTCATCATTAGTCCTCTGATAGCCCCTGTAAGAGGCCAAGGGCTTTGATCTACTAAATGGTATGGGTGTTGATGAGCCATAATTTAAATATTCTGTTGTAAGTAGAAGTGTACCAATGCTGTAAATACATAGGCTTGTATACAAGCAACTCCTATTTCTAGAACAAATAATAAAACAAAGATCGAAAAAATTGATAAGCTAACTATTGGGGTTGAGGATAAGAGTCAAATGGCAGTAGACAATAAAAATATTAGGAGATGTCCAGCCGTTAAGTTAGCGGCTAGACGTAGTCCTAGTGCTATTGGTTGCGCAAATAGTCTTAAGGTTTCTATTCAAACCATAAGTGGTATAAGGGCTCTTGGGGTTCCTTGGGGAACCAAATGGCTAAGTCGTCTTTTAAAGGCTAGATAAAACCCAAGTATATTAACGGCCATTCATAGGGGAAAGCCGAGTCTATAGGTGAGGGAGATGTGTCTTGTAGCGGTAAAAGCGTATGGAAATAAACCAAGAACTTTGACTGATAGTATTAGTATAAAAACTCTTGATATAACACCGGCTCAGGGAGCTGTGTTGGGGCTTGTTTTTTGAAATATCATTTCTAGAACTTTAAATCGAAAGCTTAATCATACTGATTGTAGTCGAGAAGGGGCTCATTTTGTTGGGTAAATAAACGCCAGTCAAGAAATAGCAAATATCATGGAGAATATATTCATAGGAATAAAAAGAAAGGTTTCAGGAAAGAATTGACCAAAAATACTTCTAGTTATAATCATTGTCAATCTGTTGATCTCTTTTTAACTTTAGTTGAAAGTTGTTGTCTAACTTTAACTTTTCTCTTTTTATTTAAAAGGGTGGCGAGTACTGCAAAAAGGGTAACTCACACCAGCAAGAATTTTATTATCCATCAAACAAAATCTAATTGAGGCACTCCTCAGTAGTAGATTTTAACTACTTTCTTTTAAATTAAGAGTTTAAGGCTTTAATAAGCTAACTGAGGTGTTATTCTTCTAGGTATTGTGCAACTCAGTTTTCAAAGGCGGAAAAAGGTACGGACTCTATAACGATTGGCATAAATCTATGGTTTGCACCACAAATCTCAGAGCATTGTCCATAAAAAAGTCCTGTCCGTGCGGCAAAGAATGTGGTTTGATTTAGGCGTCCTGGAACTGCATCCATCTTAACCCCTAATGAGGGCACCGCTCATGAGTGAAGAACATCAGCAGATGACACTAGAACTCGAATCGGTCTTTGCATTGGAAGTATAAGTCGGTTATCTACCTCTAGGAGTCGAGGGTTACCTAAACTTACATCTGTAGTAGGGATCATATAAGAGTCGAACTCTAGTTCCCTGTAGTCTGTATATTCATAACTTCAATATCACTGGTGTCCAATTGCCTTAATAGTTAGGAAGGGGTTGTTGACTTCATCCATTAAGTAGAGAAGCTGCAGAGAGGGCAAAGCTATAAATATCAGAACTATTGCAGGCACTACTGTTCAAATTGTTTCCAGTTCCTGGCCTTCTAGAAAGAATCGATTTGTCCTAGAAGAGGTAATTAGGGAGGCTAGGCCATAAAACACCAAAATGGTAATTAGAGTAAGTACTATTAAAGCATAATCGTGGAAGTATGTTAGCTCCTCCATAAGAGGGGAGGATGCATCTTGAAAGCCAAATTGTGCCCAAGTTGCCATTAATATTGTAATAAATTAAGTTTTGCTACTAGATCTGACGAATGTGTTCGTGATAGTGCTACCATCAAAGATAGCCCTATTCTAGCTTCGCAGGCGGATAAAGTTAAAAGAAGTAGTTTGAAAGTTGTTTTCTGAAAGATAGTAGTGTTAGTTTTTCATACTGCTATTCCTATAAATAGGGAAATTAAGAGTAACTCCAAACATAATAAGATTGATAGGAAGTGGAGTCGTTTTAACAGAACACCCATTAATCCTAGGTAAAATGTTGAAAGAATAATTATTAAAAGAGCGATTTCAAGGGCTTTGGATTTAAACCAAAACTTTCTGAGCCGAAATCAGGGGTTCTTATTAAACTAACTCTTAGATTGCTTACTTAATAATAATTATTGTTGAAGGGGTTTCGTCAAATGTGTGATGAGAGGGAGGAAAAGAGGTGTATTGCCATTCAAGAGAAGCTTTTGCGAAGTCAGGAGAAATTCCCTCTCGTTGAGAAGCAAATGCTTCTCATATTAGGAATAGGAAAAATAACATTGCCACCAATGAAATGGTTGAACCTATGGAAGACACCGTGTTTCATAAGGTATAAGCATCTGGATAGTCAGAATAACGTCGAGGCATTCCAGCTAATCCTAGGAAATGTTGGGGGAAAAATGTTAGATTAACTCCAATAAACATTATAAAGAAGTGAGCCTTTCTTCATAGGGGGTGAAGACTATATCCAGAGAAAAGGGGAAATCAATGAGTAAACCCCGCAAAAATGGCGAAGACGGCCCCCATTGAAAGAACATAGTGGAAGTGGGCAACTACGTAGTATGTATCATGTAGCACAACGTCTATTGAAGAGTTAGCTAGTACAATACCTGTTAGTCCTCCTAGTGTAAATAGGAACACAAAGCCCAGAGCCCATAACAAGGGTGTTTCTCATTGTAAGTTAGATCCTTGAAGAGTGGCCATTCATCTAAAAACCTTAATTCCTGTTGGAACAGCAATGATCATAGTTGCTGCAGTGAAATAAGCTCGGGTGTCTACATCCATACCAACTGTAAACATATGGTGGGCTCAGACTAAAAATCCTAGGATTCCAATAGCAATCATTGCATAAACCATCCCTAAGTATCCAAATGGTTCTCGCTTACCAGAATAGTGTGCTATCACGTGGGAAATCATTCCAAATCCTGGTAGAATTAAGATATATACTTCAGGGTGACCAAAGAACCAAAACAAATGTTGAAACAAAATTGGATCTCCCCCTCCGGCTGGGTCAAAGAAAGTAGTATTTATGTTACGGTCTGTTAAAAGCATTGTTATTGCTCCTGCTAGAACGGGCAGAGAGAGTAGGAGTAAGAATGCAGTAACAAATACGGATCACACAAAAAGGGGAAGACGATCAAAAGACATTCCGGGGGTTCGCATTTTTATAATTGTTGTTATAAAATTAATAGAGGCTAGTATTGATGAGGCACCTGCCAGGTGAAGAGAAAAAATTGCAAGGTCTACAGATCCTCCAGCATGAGCTATTTTTCTTGAGAGAGGGGGATAAATTGTTCATCCTGTACCTGCCCCTCTTTCAACTCCGGCAGAGGCAAGAAGGAGAATAAAAGATGAAGGGACTAATCAAAATCTCATTTTTTTCATTCGAGGAAAGGCCATATCTGGAGCACCTATCATTAATGGAATTAATCAGTTTCCGAATCCTCCTATCATTATAGGCATTACCATAAAAAAAATCATTACTAGGGCATGTGCAGTAACTACTACATTATAAATTTGGTCATCTTTAAGTAGAGAGCCTGGTTGAGCTAGTTCAGCTCGTATAATGACTCTCATGGCGGTCCCGACCATTCCTGCTCAGGCCCCAAAGATTAAATAAAGGGTTCCGATGTCCTTATGATTGGTAGAAAATAATCATCGTCTTAATTGCATGTTTTTAATTGAAGTGTTTACAAGTGTTTGCATGGACACTTTTTTTCTGGTCCTTTCGTACTAAGAAAAATTTTTACGAAGATAGAAACTGACCTGGCTTTCGCCGGTCTGAACTCAGATCACGTAGGACTTTAATGGTCGAACAGACCAACCCTTAAAAGCTTCTGCACCCTTAGGATGTCCCGATCCAACATCGAGGTCGCAAACCTTTTTGTCAATGTGAACTCTCAAAAAAGATAACGCTGTTATCCCTGCGGTAACTTGTTCCTTTGATCACCTTAAGTGGATCACGTGTTCGTTTTAGATAATAGGATGGTTTTCCTTAGTTTAATAGTTATACTAGCGGAAGGTTTTCTTTTTCCGCGGTTGCCCCAACCAAAGTTAAAGTAAACATAAAAGAATTCAATTTCTTAAAGTTATTAATTAGAGATTTTTAACTCCTAATAATAATTTTACTTTTTACTTTAAGCTCGACAGGGTCTTCTCGTCTATCGATTTTATTCACGCCTCTTCACGTGAAAGTAAATTTAAGGGCTAAAAAAAGAGACAGTTTAGCTCCGTCTTGCCGTTCATACCAGTCTCTATTTAGGAGACAAGTGATTATGCTACCTTTGCACGGTCAAGATACCGCGGCCGTTTAACCTTAGTCACTGGGCAGGCAGGACCCCTCATAAAACTGTTTAGCGGGGGGCGATGTTTTTGGTAAACAGGCGAAGCACCATTTGCCGAGTTCCTTTTTTTTTTTTTTTTTTCTTTCTCTCCTGCGTTGGAAGACGTCTTTTGAAACTAATATTAAATTATCACTGTTTCTTTTTACAAGGTTATTTTCGTCTAATATGCAAATGAGAATTCCTTACTCATATTAACATTGTCATCTCTTTCACAAGATTGTTCCGTTACTTTTTTATAGTTTTGGTTTCTTTTTCATAAATTTTCCAGATACTGTTTTGCTTAAGCTTTAACGCTTTTGTTTTAAGAGGCTGCTTCTAGGCCTATCCTTTCTTTTTTATCTGTTTGTTGTTGTTGTTGACCTTAACTAAAATTGTTGGCTTTTTCCATGTTGAACAGCAAGTTTATCCCTCCTGTTCTGACTCTTTCTAAAGATTTCAAAGTTTTAATAATACTATTAATGTGGTTCTTTTCTTATAAGAAGTCTTAGCTCATACTAATTTCGCGGAAAACCAGCTATATCTTAGCGCGGTTAGCATTTCACATCTACTCTGTCCTTTGTGGGTACTATTGCAACAGTACCTTGTCCTTTCTAAAAAAGAGAACAGAGTAGCTCGCTTAGTTTCGGGATCGGCATTTTCTTGCTTTTTACTTGTTAATCCATTATACACGAGGTAGGTTTTTTTAGGTCTACTTTTATTCTTTTTTATTAAAATATTATTTCAATTTTCCCTTTCGGTACTTTTTAGGTCTATTTAGGGTTTCTTATATTTTTACTCTTCAAGGAAGTGTTTTTTTTCTGTAAACTTTTTACTTGTTTAATCTCTTGTTCGGCCTATTTCTATAATTTTTCTATATAATTATATATAAAGGTAGTGTTAGTGGGATTGCTAGTATTCCTATTGTAGATAAACTGGAAGCCATTCAAGTTTTGGCAGGTAGGTAAGTTGTTCTCATTCTTTTTCGTCATGCTGTTAGTCTTACTATATGTTGAGGAAATAACACAAGGCTAACTTTGAATGAAATTCGAATATAGAAGAATAGTCTCAGTAGTCTTCCTAAAACCATAATGGCTGACAACATAATAAATTTGTTTGAAATCAGAAAATATAAGGAAGTAAACTTTAACATAAACCCTGTCAACGGGGGTAATCCCCCTAAGGACAAAATTAACATAGTAATAAGTATAATCCTAATGGGGGACAGTTGTGCTGTTTTTTTTAGGTGTCCTAGTGTAGACAGGGTTAACAGGTCTAGTAAAAGGAATACTGCTGTTTTTATTAATAGGTAAATTATAAGCATAATTATTGCTGCTTGGGTTGAGTACAGTGCAGTCACTGTAATTCATCCCATTTTTGCTATAGAAGAGAAGGCAAGAATCTTTCGGGTTTGGGTCTGTTTTAGTCCACCCCATCCTCCTACTACTATGGATATAAGGCTTGCACTTATTAGCAGGTAAGAAAAAGTTGTTTTAGAAATTGAAAATATCAGCACCAAGGGGGCAATCTTTTGTCAGGAGGCTATAATCAGCCCCTGTGTAAAAGGCAGCCCTTGTAACACGTCTGGGAACCAGAAGTGGCAAGGGGCTAATCCTATCTTGAAGGCTAGTGCTATTCTTATACAGAGCATAGTAACTTTTTTTGAGGGCTCTAGTATTGATCAGGAGCCGGTAAGCCAAGCTTGTATCATGGCTCCTTTTAGCAAAAGTGCCGCTCTAAGTGCTTGGATTAAAAAATACTTTATGGTTGCCTCTATTTTTCGTGGGGAGAATTTTGAACATAATAGGGGGACCAGAGCTAGGGTTCTTATTTCTAAGCCAACTCATATTACAAATCATTTTTGTGACGAGACTACTATTAGGGTTCCTAGGATTACAGTTAAGAATAGTAATAAGGATATTTTTCGAGACATAGAACTTGAAGGGAATTTAACCCTTAATAATCTAATTATCAGCTAGACACCCTATCTTTTGGGAGCAAGTTCTAGTAAAGTGGCAGGGGGATTCCTGTTAGTAATACTATGGAAATAACAGTACATAGGGCCCCTATAGATAGTGGTAAGTAACTCTTTCAGGTTAAGAACATTAGTTGGTCGTAACGGAAGCGGGGGTATGCCGCGCGTGTTCACAAAAAAAGAAACACAAGTGCCCCTGTCTTTATTGCAACTGTAATTGCTTTAATAGGAAAAATATCTTTGAAGGGCGAAGCGCCGCCCAGAAATAGTACAACTGAAAATAATTTCATAATAATTATTTTAGCATATTCTGCTATGAAAAATAAAGCAAAAGGTCCTCCTGCATATTCAACTTTGTATCCTGATACTATTTCCGATTCTCCTTCCGTAAGATCAAATGGGGCTCGGTTCGTTTCAGCCAATGTCGAAACGAATCACATGTAGAATAGTGGTAAACAAGATAATGCATATCAAGAGAATTCTTGAACCTTCACTATATATGATAGATTAAAGCTTCTTGAAAATATTATCAGAGATAATAATATTAAGGCTAAACTTATTTCGTAGGAGACTGTTTGGGCAACTGCTCGTATAGCCCCTATTAGTGAATACTTTGATTTAGAGGCTCAGCCTGAGCCCAATATTGCGTAGACCGATAATCTTGATATACCTAGTACCAATAAAAGGGATAGTTGAAGGTCTAGTGTTGGTGAGAGGACAGGCATAAATTTTCATAATATTAGTGCTAGGGCAAGAAATAAAAAGGGGGCGAGAAAAAATAAGTAGGGTGAGGCTGTTGAAGGCTTTAGGGTTTCCTTTATAAAGAGCTTTAGTCCGTCTGCAAATGGTTGCAGCAAGCCATAGGGTCCTACTACTTTTGGTCCCTTACGAAATTGCATATATCCTAGTACCTTTCGTTCTACCAGTGTCAGGAAAGCAACGGCCAATAAAACGGGGACTAGAAAAGATAGTAGTTCTAGTGTTTTATATATAATTGTCATTAGCAATAAAAAGGATTCGAACCTTTGATAGGAAGGTCTTAGGCCTTCTGCATTAACCACTTTGCTATTTTTGCTTTACTCTATCTTAGGTTTTAACTAAGACCTTTTGATTGGAAGTCAAGAATACTGTTGTACTCATAGAGTATTAAAAAGGAAAGGAGTTTAACCTTTATAAGTGGATTTACAATCCACCGCTTTGCTGCTCAGCCACCTTTTTCCTTTTAATTAAGAGGCCTAGTTAAATAATAACTTTGGGTTGTCAGGCCAAAATTGCTGGTTAAAATCCAGTGGCTTCTGAAAGTAGAGGGAGGTTTTTATCCTTCCATTCTCGGGGTATGAGCCCAAAAGCTTGAGCACTTAGCTTACTCTACTCACTTTCGTCATATATATATATATATAATAAAACAAAACATAGCTAGTTAGTAAGTTCCTCCTTTACACGGAGTAAACCCCCGTGCAATTCGGGTTGTTTTGAAGCTTTGGCAATATATTAGTTGCTTCTAAGGATTTGCAATCCTAAATGTTAATTACACTACAAAGCCCAAAAACTAAGAAAGTTCCATTCTTATTAAAAGCTTTGAAGGCTTACAGTTTATTTAACTTAAGTTTTTTTTGTGGCTTTAGTTTAACAAAAACGTTTGCTTTGCAAGCAGATATTCTAAGTTAAAGTCTTAGAGGCTACAAGCTGAAAGAAGGATTTGAACCCACGTTGGAAGATCCTAAGTCTTTTGCATTAACCACTTTGCTATTTCAGCCTGGGAAGATAGGTATTTATCCTATTATTTCTTGGTTAACGGCCAAGCGCCTTTACATTTAGCTACAACCCATATTCTTAAAGAATAGTTTAATTGGAAAAACGAAGAACTTTGACTTCTTTGTTACGAGTTCGATTCTCGTTTCTTTAATCAAAAGGATAAGATTTTCACTTATAATAGTAACTCCCAAAGCTACTGTTTTTTGTTAAACTACCTCTTGTGTGTTCTATATATATAACAAGAACTAGTCAAGAAATCTTGTCAATTCTACACTAAGTAAGAATCCCCCCCCCCCCCCCCCCCCCCAATATCCAAAAAGGTAATACAGAAACACCCCGGTCGACGAAGGAGAGAGGGGGAGGAGCTGTGATGAGAGCTCTTTTTAGCCTTGAGAGGGACTTTAACCCTCTCTCCCGATTTACAAGACCGGGCGCTTAACTTTAAGCTTTCAAGGCCCATTAAAGCTCCTATTGAGGCTCTAACTCAAACTTAGAGCGTGAAAAGCTCTTGTTGTAATTCAACTATAGGGGCTTTCCAGGCTCACCTTCCGGTGAGCCTATTGTGTTACGACTTTTCTCCTCTTGCTTATGGGCTAGACGAGAGTGACGGGCGATGTGTACGCATTCCAGAGCTTTTTTCCTGTTATCTTTCTTCTTAAACAGTACTACTGAATCCAATTTCCGTTAATTTTTCAGTTTAACTTTCACTGGCTTTTTGGGGCATTGTAGCTCACCTGTTCCCACTCCATTAGCTGCACCTTGATCTGACGTCTAGGGGTTGTTCCTTTTTGTTAACTTTCTCAAGAAGTAAACTTACGACGATGGTATACAAGCTGGTTTTCAAGGAGTGGTGAGGTGTTTCGTGGATTATCGATTCAACGGCAAGCTCCTCCAGGTAGGTTTGGAAAACCGCCAAGTCCTTTGAGTTTTAAACTTATAGTTTGTAATCCTCTGGTGCTTTGTTAGTTCAGGGCCATGTATAACAGGGTATCTAATCCTGGTTTATCTCTTGGCTTTCGCGGGTTCAGATTATTTTTTAGGTCTGTGTTTTTCTTCTTAGGTTAGCTTTTTACCGCTGTCTTGGGGCTAGGCCTAAAAACTTTTTCCTAACCGCTCTTTTAACCGTTTATTTTAGTTTAAGGAAGTACGTATAACCGCGGTGGCTGGCACGTATTTTACCTCCCTTTTTCTCTTTTGCTAAATCTAGCCTCAGCTAATTGTTTAATGTTTAGCACTGCAGGTGTGGCGTATTGCTTAGTGTCTTCAGCCTTATTTCTGGGCTTGATACTAATTACCATCTTTTTATGTCTTTCTAGTTAAAAAAAGTTAGTTGGTTACTTCACTGGTTTGTTATTTTTCTTGCATGTGGCATCTTAGAGAAAACTAATTGGGGGACTAGGACCAAATCGGCTGCTAAGGAGGGGACTTAAACCCCTTTTGGAGCATTTTCAGTGCTATGCTTTATTCCGTTAAGCTACCTTTG